AAGTCCAAGAGACAGATCTGAATAAAGAATAAATAGTAATCTTTCGCAAAACAAATTAAGAAGAAAAAGGATTCTTACTTCGATACAAGAAGAATCGACACAAGAAAAAGGCTTTTTTACCTTTTTCTTGTGCCCAATAGAGGATTACGAAGACCTGCAATTCCTCCTAAAAGGACTTGTTCCTTTTATTGTTCTCGCCTCTGCCTTGGATTCTCTTCTTTTGCATGAAATAGAAATATGGAATTCCAGAAATCTAGACTTTTTACCAACTTAATGGTAAGAAATCCCGGGATCTAGAAATTCATTTCGTACAATTGAACCTTTTCAAACTGTTTCTTTTTGAGAACCAAAAAGACTTGTGCTAAAATAACAGATGCGAAAAAGAACAAAAGGCCTTGGACGCGTAATGGATCCTGAAGCACTATTTCTGCATCCCCCTGACCAAACCCTCCCACATTAGGATTGCTTGTTAATGGTTGATCAAGCTTGATTGATTCCCCCTCTGAAACAAGAAGTTCTGGCCCGGGAGGTATAATATCAATCACTTGGCGCCCATCCGACGCATCAACTATGGATATTTCATATCCCCCCTTTTCTTTACGTAGTATTTTTTTTACTGTACCTGTTGACGTAGCATTATAAACTGTATTGTTACTCTTGCTACCATCGGGATAGATCTGTCCCCTTCCTCGGTTTCCCCCTACATATATGGGATATTTTAAGAAATGAACATCTTTTTTTGTAGCGGGATCGGGGGAAAGAATGGGAAAGACAATTTCACTATATTTCTTACCGGGAACAGGGCCTATCACAAGAATATTTTTTTTATTGGGACGATAACTCTGAAAAGAGAGATTTCCTATCTTTTCTTTCAACTCAGGAGAAATACGGTCGGGCGGCGCCAATTCGAATCCCTCAGGCAAAATAAGAACAGCACCCACATTCAACCCTCCCTTTTTCCCATTAGCAAGAACTTGTTTCAGCTGCATATCATAAGGGATTCGAAGAACTGCTTCAAATACAGTATCGGGAAGTACAGCTTGGGGAACTTCAATATCCACGGGCTTATTAGCTAAATGGCAGTTGGCACATACAATTCGTCCAGTTGCTTCCCGCGGGTTTTCATAACCCTGCTGCGCAAAAATGGGATATGCATTTGAAATAGATGTCCGAGTTATTACGTATATCATGATCGATACAGAAATCGATCGAATCGTCTGTTCCTTTAACCAAGAAAAAGTATTTCTATTTTCCATGTCCAATCGCGGATCCCGGAATTTCTACAATAAATTAGATAGGTAGCTAAGTTAATCTAGTTCCCTATACACGAGTCTGTTGTCATTCTACTGCAACAGTTGTACTGGAATGATGAATACCTTGAGCAGGTAGAAATAGAAAGAATTTTGCTAAAAAGAAAAAGGGCTTTCTTTCTAAAGGAAGAAAAATGCTAATTTTATTAATATTAGGAAAGCCAATTATGCTTCACTAATTGAATGATAAATGACTACAAGCGAAGGAGATAGGCGGTTTAAACAAAAAAAGACCCAAAATTTCAAACACGTGTCTAGAATCACAGGAAAACTACAAACAAAAATAGTGAAAATTAGCTCGTTAGGAGCCCATCCAAGATCGTTGTAGACCCAACGAATTAGTAGTTCCCAACCGCGGGTGGAGTGAAATCCAACAAAAAAATCCGTAACTAAAAGAATAAAAAAAGCTTTTATTGAGTCATTTAAGTTATAGAAGAATTCCTGAACCCAAGAATTCAAAATGACAAGTTCCTCTTTGCCCAGAAAAAAAGAACCACTTAGAATAGCCAAACAGATTAGATTTGTTGAGAAATGCAAAATGATATGGAGATGGTCCTCATTATCTATTTTGGCCAATTGTATTATTTCCTTGTGTATTCCTATAGGAGGTTTTTGTACATGTGTCTTCGGTTTCTCTTTTATCATTTCGTCCAAGAGAAAAAGCTCTTCTAATTCTATGAATCCTTCTAGAATCCTTTTCTCTTGAATATCCGTTAAGAGAGTTTCAGGTTGCCTGGTATTCCACCAATTCTTAATCCAAAGTTCCAAACATTTGTTAAAAGAGAAAGAGACTCCCCAGGGCAAAAGTACGATAAATACAAGATATAGGAAAGAAGGCAATGCTTTCTTTTTTTTCATTTTTGATCTGTAAATTGAGTTGTTAATGAATCCGCTTGATTCGCGGACTCTATATGAGATTTCTTTTTTTTGAAGAAAAAATTCTATAACAAGGTTTGAGACCTTGTGTTTGTATCTATTTCTCTTTTTGTATACTAGTGGAATGTCATTGTATTGGGTTCTTTCTTAGATGGAAATAGCGTGGAATAGAGAAATAGAATAAAAAAAACCTTTCTTTCCTATGAAAAGGGAAGAATTTTAGGCCATATACCTCACTTGGACAAAACAAATTAGAAGCAATTTTCTCTTATGCTCGGTTGTTTCTTCCTTTAGATAAATACTCAAAATCCCTTTACAATTAAAATTAAAAAAATTGCAATTGGTACTCAAAATACTTCAATTGGTACGCGCAAGAAATAGGCCAATTCGGCAGCTTTTTGTTCAATTTCTCGTGGAGTAAAAAACTTCTCATCACTACGAGTCAAGGGAATGACCCCCTGCCCACGTATTTCCATATAAAGGATACGACGAGGATAAAGACCCTCTTTAACCTGAATTCTAATTGATTGGATATCCCGCACAAGGAATCGAAGGAAGATGCGACGTTTTATTCCAGGGAATCCCCAACGAAAAATGCACACTATTCCCTCTTTTCTATCAAATAGGTCATAACCACTGCCTACATTCCACAAAATAGTGCACCACAAATAGGAGCTAATGAATAGTCCCGCGATTCCGTAAAAAGACATCACGACCCCCTGTGGAAAAAAAAGAATTTGTTGAGATGGAAGTACGGATATCATATTCTTACCAAGATAACTGGAAGCCCCAACCACTAAGAATCCTAATGAACCTAGAAAAAGAATACAGGCCCAGAAAAAATTACCTCTTTTTCGAGAACCTTTTAGAAGTTCTATCCATATGTGTTCTGATCGCCAATTCATATTAGATATACTAAATCCAGCAGCGGTTAATTGAAATTGAGAGAATAAGCTAAATGATTTTGACTTTACTTTATTTTGATTCTGAAATCGCCTTCAGCAGCTAGTACTCCTGTGAAATAATTGGTTAGATACATTGACTTTCTATTCAAAAAAATTCCTGCATCCACTTAAAAAAACTCGCTATACTCGGCTACGCATATGTATGCATTGATGCGCGTAGCCTATATCCGCATCCATAGACGTTTTTCATTTGTGTGTAGAAAGAGCTACATACCCTATTAATATATTACTTACACTAAAAAATATTTGTATTATGATCCTGGAAATACATTGAGCAAATTAGGTCCCGTCGGTTCTAGACAATCTTATTTTTCTGCACATAAAGAAATAAAGAAGACATTGCAATTGCCGGAAATACTAAGCCTACTAAAGGCACGAAAATAGAGGGTAAGTTTAAATCTGTCATAGAATAGGTGTCTCAATTCCAATTTACTATTTCTATCTATTCAAAATATATCTTAAGATTCTTATGATATAATTAAGTATATCGATTATAAGGAATATTGACTATTGTATTTTTGAGTTTGCAAAATAAAGATTTATTATCGATAAATAATACTAACTAAAGTATTCTATAAAAGTATTCTATATCTCTAAAAAAATGAATGGAATGGATAATTTGATTTTTATTTTTCCATTCTCATGGCCTTTGTATCTTTCTAATGGAACTTGAAATTGGATTCAAAAGAAAGCAATTATGAAAATGAAAGAAATACCTCTTTCAGAATACCCTGTATTTGATTCCATTATCGTATGATAATACTCTCCTTTTGATTTGTATTTGTTTATTGTATTATACCTTTCTATATTCTAGATATATAGAATAGAAGAATCTCGATTTGGCAAGTCTCATGATCATATCAAGATATATTTAAATTTGGCTCGATCTTTTAAAAGATCGAGCCAAATTTAATTGCAATCAATTAGAAGAATAAAGAAGAATTACTGCATTTGGTAACTTATTTTTTCTCTACTTCTTTCGCTTCTTCATCGATGGTATCTACCGGCTTGAAGTCGAATGTGATCGCTTTCCATACTTCACAAGCTGCGGCTAGTTCAGGACTCCATTTGCAAGCTGCTCGGATAATTTCATTACCTTCACGAGCAAGATCGCGCCCTTCGTTACGAGCTTGTACACAGGCTTCTAAAGCCACCCGATTAGCTGCTGCACCTGGTGCATTCCCCCAAGGATGTCCTAAAGTTCCTCCACCAAATTGTAATACGGAATCATCTCCAAAGATTTCGGTCAGAGCTGGCATATGCCAAACATGAATACCCCCTGAAGCCACCGGTATAACACCTGGCATGGATACCCAGTCCTGCGTGAAAAAGATACCGCGAGAACGATCTTTTTCAATATAATCATCGCGCAATAAATCAACAAAACCTAAAGTCATTTCGCGTTCCCCTTCTAACTTACCTACTACTGTACCGGAGTGGATATGATCTCCCCCAGACATACGCAATGCTTTAGCTAATACACGGAAATGTATACCATGATTCTTCTGTCTATCAATAACTGCATGCATTGCTCGGTGAATGTGAAGAAGTAGGCCGTTGTCGCGGCAATAATGAGCCAAACTAGTATTTGCGGTGAATCCTCCAGTTATGTAATCATGCATTATAATAGGAACCCCTAATTCCCTCGCAAATACAGCTCTCTTAATCATTTCTTCGCATGTACCTGCAGTCGCATTCAAGTAATGCCCCTTGATTTCGCCGGTTTCAGCTTGTGCTTTATAAATTGCTTCGGCACAAAAGACAAAACGGTCTCTCCAGCGCATAAATGGTTGTGAGTTTACGTTTTCATCATCTTTGGTAAAATCAAGTCCACCACGTAGACACTCATAACATGCTCTACCGTAATTTTTTGCAGATAATCCCAATTTTGGTTTAATAGTACATCCCAATAAAGGACGACCATACTTGTTCAACTTATCCCTTTCAACTTGGATACCATGAGGCGGACCTTGGAAAGTTTTTGCATAAGCAGGAGGAATTCGTAGATCCTCCAAACGTAGAGCACGTAGGGCTTTGAAACCAAATACGTTACCCACAATGGAAGTAAACATGTTAGTAACAGAACCCTCTTCAAATAGATCTAATGGATAAGCTACATAACAGATATATTGACTGTCTTCCCCAGGAACGGGTTCGATGTGATAGCATCGTCCTTTGTAACGATCAAGACTGGTAAGTCCATCAGTCCAAACAGTTGTCCATGTACCAGTAGAAGATTCCGCAGCTACTGCAGCCCCTGCTTCTTCAGGCGGAACCCCGGGCTGAGGAGTTACTCGGAATGCTGCCAAGATATCAGTATCCTTGGTTTCGTATTCCGGAGTGTAGTAAGTCAATTTATAATCTTTAACACCAGCTTGAAATCCAACACCTGCTTTAGTTTCTGTTTGTGGTGACATAAGTCCCTCCCTACAACTCATGAATTAAGAATTCTCACAACGACAGGGTCTACTCGATATGGACTAAGCGTAAATGAAACCTTTGCAAAAATCTAAAAAAAAAGATATTCAATTAATATCAACTCATTAAATAAAAAAGGGAGTATGCTTAAGTTAATGAATATGTTTCATTCATATATAATGCGTACACCCTGTATATGTTCTATCCTATAGGAATTCCACTATAGGAATTCGATAGGAATTGAGTTATTGTTATGGTAAGTTAACATGGTTCATTATTAAACCATAGATTTGATTCACCAAATCCATCATTATTGTATACTCTTTAATAGATATAGCGCAACCCAAACTAATCCCTTAATCCTTATTTTAGGATTTTATAAATTCTTATCTTAATAGGCCCCTTTCTTATTTTGAATCTAAATACCTAACTACTAAGAAAATTCTCTGTTGACAGCAATCTATGCTTCACAGTAGTATATATTTTATATATCGAAGTCCTAGACAGGAAAGTAGAAGAGGCAAAGATCCTTGACAAAAGGAAAAATGTCTATGAAAAATAAAAAAGATTGATTGAACTTTCCACCGGACTCATTCCATGAGTAAACAAGTGAATGGGATTCGCTTAGGCAACGAAATCAAGTGCTAGTCCCCTTTTCTTTTTTATTGAATTAACTAATTCATTTCATTTTAACTTTTTTATTTTTGGATATTTTTTTTATTTGATTTGGCATTATTCAACAAGAAAAAAAAAAAGAAAAATTTCGACAAATTCCTTTTTTTTATAATTATGTGATAATTATGAGAACCAATTCTACTACTTCGCGTCCCGGGGTTTCCACAATTGAAGAAAAAAATGCAGGACGTATTGATCAAATTATTGGACCCGTGCTGGATATCACTTTTCCCCCGGGCAAGTTGCCTTATATTTATAACGCTTTGATAGTCAAGAGTCGGGACACTGCCGATAAGCAAATTAATGTGACTTGTGAGGTACAACAATTATTAGGAAATAATCGAGTTAGAGCTGTAGCTATGAGTGCTACAGAGGGGTTGATGAGAGGAATGGAAGTGATTGACACAGGAGCTCCTCTTAGTGTTCCGGTCGGTGGAGCTACTCTCGGACGAATTTTTAACGTTCTTGGGGAGCCTATTGACAATTTGGGTCCTGTAGATACTAGTGCAACATTCCCTATTCATAGATCCGCGCCTGCCTTTATTGAGTTAGATACGAAATTATCTATTTTTGAAACAGGTATTAAGGTGGTCGATCTTTTAGCTCCTTATCGGCGTGGAGGAAAAATCGGACTATTTGGGGGAGCAGGAGTAGGTAAAACTGTACTCATCATGGAATTAATCAATAACATTGCTAAAGCTCATGGAGGCGTATCCGTATTTGGCGGAGTAGGGGAACGGACTCGGGAAGGAAATGATCTTTATATGGAAATGAAAGAATCTGGAGTAATTAATGAAAAAAATATTGAGGAATCAAAGGTAGCTCTAGTGTATGGACAAATGAATGAACCGCCGGGAGCTCGTATGAGAGTTGGGTTAACTGCCCTAACTATGGCAGAATATTTCCGAGATGTTAATAAGCAAGACGTGCTTTTATTCATCGATAATATCTTTCGTTTTGTTCAAGCAGGATCGGAGGTATCCGCCTTATTAGGGAGAATGCCCTCCGCAGTGGGTTATCAACCTACCCTTAGTACAGAAATGGGTTCTTTACAAGAAAGAATTGCTTCTACCAACAAAGGATCGATAACTTCGATCCAAGCTGTTTATGTACCTGCAGACGATTTGACCGACCCTGCTCCTGCCACAACATTTGCGCATTTGGACGCTACTACCGTACTTTCCAGAGGATTAGCTTCCAAGGGTATTTATCCCGCAGTAGACCCTTTAGATTCAACCTCAACTATGTTACAGCCTCGGATCGTTGGCAAGGACCATTATGAAACTGCGCAAAGAGTTAAAGAAACTTTACAGCGTTACAAGGAACTTCAGGACATTATTGCAATTCTTGGGTTGGATGAATTATCGGAGGAGGATCGTTTAACTGTAGCAAGAGCACGAAAAATTGAGCGGTTCTTATCACAACCGTTCTTTGTGGCAGAAGTTTTTACCGGTTCCCCAGGAAAGTATGTTAGTCTTGCAGAAACAATTAGGGGGTTTCAACTAATCCTTTCCGGAGAATTAGATGGCCTACCCGAACAGGCTTTTTATTTGGTGGGGACCATCGATGAAGCTAGCACGAAAGCTATAAACTTAGAAGAGGAGAACAAATTGAAGAAATGAAATTAAATCTTTATGTACTGACTCCTAAACGAATTATTTGGGATTGTGAAGTGAAAGAAATCATTTTACCTACTAATAGCGGCCAAATTGGTGTATTACCAAACCACGCCCCCATTAACACAGCTGTAGATATGGGTCCTTTGAGAATACGCCTCCTCAACGACCAATGGTTAACGGCGGTTTTGTGGAGTGGTTTTGCGAGAATAGTTAATAATGAGATCATCATTTTAGGAAATGATGCAGAACTGGGTAGTGACATTGATCCAGAAGAAGCTCAACAGGCACTTGAAATAGCCGAAGCTAACTTGAGTAGAGCTGAGGGTACGAAAGAATTGGTTGAAGCAAAGCTAGCTCTCAAACGGGCTAGGATACGAGTCGAGGCTATCAATTGGATTCCCCCATCCAATTGAAGATAATCCAAAGGTTTCGTTGATACAAAGAAAAAGGAAAGAAGGGTAGAAAAAGTTATTAGATAGCGAAGCGAAGTAAGTCCAATGCTATCTAGTAATTTTTCTACCTACCTACCTACTATTGGATTTGAACCAATGACTCCCGCCGTATGAAAGCAGTACTCTAACCACTGAGTTAAGTAGGCAATTTATCATCCCAAAAGAAGCCGCATTACTTCGATCGATTATAGATCGAATCCTTTTTATAAGCAATACCACTCGATTATTGGGATGGTATTCCGTTATTGGTATGTAGTAAATAGATCAAAGGGATATCCTATGGCATTATAGAATATTCATCTTGACAAGAAATTATCTATATGTTAAGATATCTCCGACAAGGGCTATAGCTCAGTTCGGTAGAGCAACTCGCTTACACGTGCGCCAATGCTTTTCAAGGGAATTTATTATGCAATGAACATAATTGACCTTATTGCAAAATCAATGTCTTACTTCATGGATTCGAGAGAATAGGAGAACAGTAGCCTGACAAACAGTCGGTTCAGTCCGATTCGGGTGCCAATTCTGGCGCCTAATCAAATAGAACCCCTATTGATTTGCTAGTTGATAAGGTAAATATCCAGCCCACTCAATGCTAGGCATAATGAGGATAAGGGCCTCCAAAAAACTTCTTTTCGTTCTATGAACTTTAAGGTGTATGAAGTCTCATAGTCAACTCTTGCAGCGGAACGATAGAGACTCCATTCCACTTAGGTTGATTTAATTTAGGCCGAAGGCAGACCTAAGTCAAGGTAATCCTCCTTTGAAACACTTTGGTATTGCTCCTAGATAGATCATAATAGAAATAAATCAATCAGAGCACAGGGAGCCATCTTATTATCTTTCCGTAAAGAAAAACTATGGCGGATTAACTGATCTTTACATCAGTTGATGAAAGAGCCCAATGCAGAAAAATGCATGTTGGGTCTTTGAAACAGTTCGAATCATTTCGATAATAATCCGTTTGATCTGTTTTACCGAGAAGGTCTACGGTTCGAATCCGTATAGCCCTACTAATATATATGTCTTTTTTTTAGATTTTAGGATGGATATCCTTTTAGGATGGATATCCTATGTTTCCTTTAGTATAGTTTTCTTTTCCTTATTCGAACTTATTTATAGACTCGATGGGCGCTTACGCCCTAGAATAGAGAGACAAGCATTACCATAGGCTCATTTATCGAAAATCATAGAGACAGGAAAAGAAAAAAGAATTTCGATCTAATCAATAGAAGGAAAGATCCCTTATCTGATTTGAATTCCATCCTTCTTCAAATAAAATAGGATATGCCCTAAGTCCCTAGACTTTCCTATAATGACTGCAACTATTTTCTCCATTTTGCGAATTCCTATTTTGTTTGAAGTATATTACTATAAATATACATTATGTAAAAATGGACATTATCTAAATAGATCTACTTGAAAAAGAAAAAATCGAAAGAAAATAAAAAGAAAGAGTAAATAATAAAACAGGATATTCTGTTTCATAATTCTGCAATAGAGTTTTTTTTAGTATTATTCCTCATTAGGATGCATACATTAGTAATCCTATTTTAATTAGGTTCTAATCAAATTTAATTAATAGTAAGTATTTTCTTTTTTATTTAATAGTTTCTGACTATCCTTAAATAAAGGATAGAGCAATTCTTTTTTCTAGAGATTCTAGAGAAAACGAGACAAAGTGA